ACTCAAGATCCTCTGTTTTCGATTATCTAATAAATCATTTAATGAAAGTAGATTATCTTACCATTAATTTCACAACTTCCATAATCTCTTCCCGAACCAAACATGAATCTTTCGATTCATTTGGCTCTCACGCTCAATTATTTATTTTATGTTATGGGCATTCCCATATCTTTTTTTTTAATGTAATGAGCCTACCCTCTCTTTTCTGTTTATATTCAAAAACATCGAAACTGATATAAGACCAGAATATTAGGAGGACTCTTCCGACCAGACAAAAATCTATAATTGTCAGCAAAGTTCTTTCTTTATTTGTATTTGTTCTTTATTTGTATTTGTTCTTTATTTAATTGTAAATTTAAATTTACAATTTATTTCTATATTTTTTTTATTTCCTTTTTTCTTCAAATCCAAAAATTCCTATTTTTTTTACGTAGGTCGTCGATTCGGCATTGGAAAAAAAGAGCAAGATGCCCATTTTTTTAATAAATGGTTCAAATCATTTTATCGATATGAGTGTTCTATATCAGATAAATTACCAACTATTCATTTTTAAACCATTTCGGTACGTTAGTACCGGTAGAAAGAGTACCATGTTTTGCCTGGACTTCAAACAGTTTAGCTTTAACCATGTTAATGGTCTCACATTATTGGTTGATAGAGAATCAAATTTACCAATAAGTCACGAAATGCTATGGTTCTTACATATGATTTCTGAATTTATTCAGAAATAATTCGTTGAGATCGTGCACTTTTTTTCCTATTTATCCTATAAAATGAATAAAATACCATAAATAAAGTGCAGTCGGATGGATCCAACCTATTCTTGAAATACACAACTCGCACACACCCCCTTTCCAAAAAAAATCAATACACCAAGCACTACACTTAGATTTATTGGATTTGTTGCTAAAATATCGGTATTAAACCCGAAACTCCCGGCGGATGGCCAGTGACCCAAGGAAAGGAAAGAATCGGTTCCATTTTTCATATGCTCTCCTCTTATAGATAGGACTAACAAAGAACAGAGTTCTTTTTGTATCACTTCGTCGTCCCTTTTTTGATCGATTTCTTTTTATTATATAAATTTTATTTCCATTTTTTTTTTTAATGGGAGTAGATTAAATCTAGTAATTTAATTTGATAATTTTGAAATTTCTTACTTGAAGTTTCCAATCCAATAAAATACTTATTAGGTTAAGTCTTGGGTCTCATGTCAATTGTGAAATATCTCGTTTGTTGAAACGATTCCTAAAAAAAGTAAAAAAAAGGTTTCCATTGTACTAAGCTAAGGACGCGAAGGAAGAAAACGAGCGGATCCAGTAATTACTCATCCTCAAAACAGTCCTTCCTTTCCTGGGGTATTGTCTCAACAAATAAATAATTGTAGGAGTAAAGCGTTGATATAATTAGAAGAAGCAAACAGCAATTCTGAGTTAATAAAATAAGAAAAAAGTATAGCGAGTTAAAAAAATAAGAAAAAAAGTATGTAAGGTACTTTTTTACATTTCTAGGATTAAACAAAAGGATTCGCAAACAAAAGCGCTAACGCCACGACCAGTCCATAAATTGTTAAAGCTTCCATAAAAGCTAGACTAAGCAATAAAGTACCTCGTATTTTACCCTCTGCTTCTGGTTGTCTCGCAATACCTTCTACAGCTTGGCCTGCAGCAGTACCTTGACCAACTCCAGGTCCAATAGAAGCAAGCCCTACGGCCAATCCAGCAGCAATAACGGAAGCGGCAGAAATCAGTGGATTCATAGTAAGTTCCTCGCACCAAAAAAAAAGAAATGGTTAATGATACAATCAACCAATGAATTTTTACTTAATTTTTTTTATCATTTTTTTTTTTTCATTAAGATTTTATCATTAAGATCTATCTGATTAAGATCTATCGGGTCGAAATAACTAAAAACTCCGAATTGAAATGATAATATTACTGAATCGTCAGAACTATTTCGATATCTCATTTTGAGTTTCTACCCATAATGGAGTTTTTGTAAATACATATGTATACAGTTCTAGTTATTGCATTTCTTTGTTTCGAAACATTCTTTCATTCAATTCTTCTTTCCTTTCTTTTTTCTTCTAGATACTATCCTTGAGTTCATCTCTTTTTTGCATTTCATTCAATCCACAATCACAGACGAAACAGAAAGACTTATATTGGAACTATATAAATGCAGTGAACCGCAATCAAATCAATCAATAATATATATATATAGGGTATATAATAATATATATATATATTAGGAATAGTCCTATATAACTAGTAAATATCTAATATCACATATACATTTGTTTCTTCCATAACGTAAACCACCCGCATTTTATATTGAATCGGATTCTAGAATCATTCCTCGAAAGAGACACAGGGGCTGGACTTATAGAGATTACATACATCTAGTGTGACCCCCCCAACCCATCTTTTTTTTTACAATTCCGCAATATCGTCTATCTTTTTTCCTACGACTCTAGGTCGTATATTCATACGTATTTGTATTTGTATCTATTATGTTCCCCAACCAAGTGGATTATCTTGAATCATGCATGAATTGGGATAAGCTTAAAAAAGACTATTTCGAAAACTAGTCAATGATGACCCTCCATGGATTCACCTATATAAGCCGCGGCTAACGTTGCAAAAATAAGAGCTTGAATACCACTTGTAAATAATCCAAGAAGCATAACAGGTATAGGAACTACTGAAGGGACTAAAGAAACAAGAACAACAACTACTAATTCATCAGCCAATATATTCCCGAAAAGTCGAAAACTAAGAGATAAAGGTTTTGTGAAATCTTCTAGGATGTTAATTGGTAAAAGTATTGGGGTTGGTTGAATGTATTTTCCGAAATAACCCAATCCTTTTTTGGTAAGACCCGCATAAAAATATGCCGCTGACGTGGGTAAAGCTAAAGCAACAGTAGTATTTATATCATTCGTAGGCGCAGCTAACTCCCCATGAGGTAATTGTATGATTTTCCAAGGTAAAAGAGCACCTGACCAGTTAGAAACAAAAATAAATAAGAACATAGTTCCAATAAAGGGAACCCAAGGACCATATTCTTCTCCAATCTGAGTTTTGCTCAAATCTCGAATAAATTCAAGGACATATTCGAAGAAATTCTGACCGTCGGTCGGAATGGTTTGTGGATTCCGAACAGCTATGATGACTGAACCTAATAAGATAGCAATTACGACCCAAGAAGTGATAAGTACTTGGGCATGGATTTGTAAACCTCCTATTTGCCAATAGAAATGTTGGCCTACTTCTACACCCGATATATCGTATAACCCTTTGAGTGTTTTAATGGAACATGGTATAACATTCATATTGTCCTCTGACAGAAATTTAACTTCAAAAAAAGGAATTATTTTGATTCAACCATCTATTTCTCAACTCACTAACTTGAATCATTAATCGTATATTTTATTTACGATACCAAGAAATTACATAACATCATAACATAATATCAATATCCCCAGTACTTTTTTTATCTCTTTTTAAAAATTCAAAAATAGTACCGATCCAATAAATCTATGGAGTTGCCAAATAATTAACTAATCTTATTATTCTTAATGATAATCAACGATTTCTTATATAGCTAGAACGACCCTCACAAATTGCAGATACTAATTTGTTAAGAATCAATCGGATTGAAGCTATAGCGTCATCATTTGCTGGAATCGAAATATCTGCGAGATCTGGGTCACAATTTGTATCGATTAAACAAATTGTCGGAATCCCCAAAATGACACATTCTCGAAGAGCCGTATATTCTTCTTGCTGATCAACGATGATCACAATATCAGGCAACCCCGTCATATATTTGATCCCACCGAGATATGTTTGCAAGGTAGATAATTTTCTCTTCAACATTGCTGCATCTCTTTTGGAGAGACAGTTGAGTTTCCCCATCTTTTGTTCTGCTCTTAAGTCCCTGAACTTGTGAAGTCTCGTTTCCGTAGTGGACCAATTCGTTAACATACCACCAAGCCATTTTTTATTAACATAATGACACCGAGCCCTTATTGCAGCTGATGCTACTGAATCCACTGCTTTATTTTTTGTACCAACGATTAAGAAGTTTTTTCCCCTACTTGCTGCATCAAAAACTAAATCACAGGTTTCTGATAAAAAACGAGCAGTTCTAGTGAGATTTGTAATATGAATACCTTTACGCTTTGCAGAGATGTAAGGGGCCATTCTAGGATTCCATTTCTTAGTACCATGACCAAAATGAACTCCTGCTTCCATCATCTCTTCCAAATTGATGTTCCAATATCTTCTTGTCATTTTTCCCCAGACTTCCTTTTTTTTTAACAAAGAGACGAGGTAACCTGAAATAAATAATTGTTCCGATGGAACCTTCTACGGGGGATTGACCGTCGATACACGACCCAAACCATTAATTTCTTTTAATTACTTATTTTATTTATTACCAATTTCATTACTTATTTTATTTTTTACCAAATCAATAATCGGACCAGATAATTGAAAGATAGTTAAAGTGAAAGAAAAGAATCTGCTCTTAGGAATCATTAAATCGCGTAAATGATTGTTCTGATGTCTCATGGAAATTTGTCTCATGGAAATTGTTTTGGACGTAAGAACAAAATAATTCTCTATGGTGTAACAAAATATCTCTTATTTCCAAATGAATGTTCTTGTCTTGCCTTGAAGGGTGTACTAATTTTTGGAATCCGGTACCAACAGGTATAATCCCCCCCAGAACAACGTTCTCTTTCAGGCCTTTCAACCAATCAATACGACCTCGTAGAGCAGCTTTTGCTAAAACTCGAGCGGTTTCTTGAAAACTTGCTTCGGATATGAAACTTTGAGTATTTAGAGATGCCCTCGTTATTCCCAATAAGATTGCCCGATAACAGATCGCTTCGTCCAAAGCACGCCCTGCTCGTTCCGCTCGCAAAAAGCCGATTAATTCTCCAGGTAAAAAAACATTAGACATTCCATCTTCTGAAACCAACACTTTTGATGTTACTTGACGTACAATAATTTCTATATGTCTATTATGGATCTGTACCCCCTGGGATCGATAAACCTTTTGGATCTTATTAACCAAAGAGATACGACTTTGGGCTATGGTTAGCTCAGCTCCAATCAAGAATCCCCAGGGGATTCCAAGAATTCTTTGTATACGTTCGTTCCAACCTTCAACTCTCCTTTCTAGGTTCATCGATATTGAATCAATCGAACGCACTTCTAAGATTTGTTCCACTTTTGGAAGACCTTGCGTTATGTCACCAGATCTCGATTTTTCATATATAAATGTAACTAATGTATCTCCTTCGTAAAGTATTTCTCCATAATGGCTATGAACAGTTGCTCCTGGAGTGGCCAAATAGGGTTTAGCTGATCTTATAACTAAGGAGTCAACATGAACAATGAAAATTTGACCAGATTTTTTTACGTGTGATTCGTATTTGAATAGACATACATTTTCACAAATAAATTGTCCAAGGCTAATTATTGTAGATGTCTCTTCGCAATAATCGTGATGGAGAAAGCACCAATTCAAATGGAATGGATTCCAAATTATGTTACCGCATGGATCGGGATTATAAATCCTCCTATTTTCATCTATTAAACAGTATTTAAGTACTTGGAAAGTCTGTTTAAAATTGTCAAGTAACAAATATTTCTTTAACAAGATATGATTATGAGTTATTAAATAGTAAGATGAAAAAAAATTCGCTATTTTAGGGACAATAGTCCCTAAGGGACCCAGCAAATCCCTAATTTGGATTATGGGATCTGATTCTTTTGTCACATTGTTATTGTTATATTTCGAACCATTGAATGGACCAATTCGAGAACAATTGGATGATGACAAAATTATCAAAGATTGGCATTCATTATTTCGATTCAACAACGTACCGATACCAATAGTTCCTTGATGTTGGGTAAGTGATTGAATCTTCGCCTTGGAATAAAAAGGATTGATATTGGTGCGATCTAATCCATTATCGGAAATCAATACGGAACTTGCCCTATCATACCTTTTTCCGGTATACGAAATAGTGGAATTGACTAACTCAATTCTTATGAAATCACGAATCAGATCATTTGTCCTTACCTCAACAAAGGAAGCATGAACCTCTTCTATAGAACCATTTTTTTCTTGGTCCCAATTCAATACTAAGCAAGTCCGAACTAATTGAATACTTGTGTGATAAATTCCTCGAATTGACTTGCCATTTCCATAAAGGATATAATTGACAACTCTAAGTTGGACATTATCCTTTTCCTGCAAGAGATCCCGAGGGAAAAGTGTTGCTAAATTTATCCCATCAGCTATTTCATATGTGACTACGGACCGAACCGAAACAAAATACTTTTTCTTGGTGGGTGTGATCCGTTGGACATAGATCCAATTTTTAAATTTTTTTGATTTCTTAGAATTTTTTTTTTCCGTCTCTGGTGGTATCAAAATGCCGCTGTGCCTGGATATCTTATCTCTTTCTCCAGGAAAATGAATATCTCCAGAAAAGATTTTCAGTTCAATACTTTTTTTTTTTCTCTCCACTCGGACTAATCCGCCTACCCGGCTTCTTGTATTTAAAGCGAGTTGTGTATCTACTCCAATGATACTATTGTTCCGGACCATTATGAACGAAGATCCGGGTAAGATATGCACTTCTTCGAGAATGAAAAAAAACCGATCTACTTTCTGGTATTTCGGACTAAATTCTTTTGCTCCTCGATACTCAATCAAATCCTCTTTTTTTATGATTGAATCTACCTCTATGGTCCCATATTTAGTAATTCCTGAACTATTTCTTCTGTATCGTGGATCATCAAAATAAGCAAGAATACTATTTCTACGTAAAATACCATTTATGGGTATTTCAATCGAAATACCAAAACAGGGCATTAGTTCTTTATCTCGTTCTTGATCATATTGTAATGGGATAATGAATCTATTTCTTCGTTTTTTCGCCAAGAAATCAGAATTTTCTTGGAGAATAGAAGGATATATGAAATTCCAATGACCATTGGATATGATTCGATCAGGTCTTGAATAGTCAAGAATTTCCCTATCTTTTTTACCAGAAGTATCCAACAATTTATGTCTTACTCGATGATTAGTCATTGAGGGGTCAAAGATATATCTTTCTTCGAAAGAAAAAGAATGAACATTCATTTGATCTTGATCTTTGTGGAGCGAAAAAGACACTATACTGGATCTGCACGGACCTCCTGCTAATATCCATAAATGACTTGTTTTTGGTAATAGATGAACATTACCATGTGTATATTCAGATGCATGGTGGACATCGGTACTCCAGTGCATTTCTCCCTCTGATTCAGAATAAATATGTTTTCGTACCTTCTCTTTAAAACGAAAAGTAGACGTTCCGGCACGAATCTCAGCAATCACTTGTTCTGATTCTACATATTGATCATTTTGAACTAAAATCAAACTTTTTGGTGGAATATTCACATTATGGATAATATCCCGAGTCTCAATAGTTAC